ATCCGATTTTCGTCGAGAGATAATAAAAGGATCGATGCGCGCTCAACGACGGAAAATGGTTATTTCAAAACAGGTTCAAGCGAACGCCCATTCCCCCCTTTTCATGGACAGAATAGAAAGCCCTCTATTTTTTGCGTTTGATATCTCCAAACTGATGAAATTTATTTTTATAACTAGGATGGGTAAAAAGACAGAATTTAAAATTTCGGATTATGTGGAGGAAGCTAAAAAAAAAAAAGATAAACTAAGAGTAGATAAAAGTTACAAGCACAAAATGCAAGAAAAAGCGCAGATCGAAACAGCAGAAATTTGGGATACTATTCTATTGGGTCAAGTAATAAGAAGTTCAATATTACTAACACAAGCAATCCTTAGAAAATATATTCTACTACCCTCTTTTATAATAGCTAAAAATCTCGGTCGTCTGCTATTATTTGACTTTCCAGAATGGTCTGAGGATTTAACGGATTGGAAGAAGGAAAGATATGTTAAATGCACCTATAACGGTGTTCAATTAGCAGACAATGAATTTCCAACAAACTGGTTAACAGAGGGTATTCAAATAAAGATACTCTTTCCTTTCCGTCTGAAACCTTGGCACCGATCTAATCCAGACTCTCCTTATAGAGAAAAAAAAGCACACAAATATGATTTTTGTTTTTTAACTGTTTGGGGGATGGAAACCGACCTACCTTTTTGCTCTCCCCGAAAACGATCCTCCTTTTTTGCACCTATTTTTAAAGAACTTGGAAAAATGCTTCTAAAAAGGAAGCCAAATTGTTTTCCAATTCTAAGAAGATTAAACGAACGAACAAATTTATCTCTAAGAGTCTCAACAACAATTAAAAAAAGCATTCTCCTTATAAAAAAAATAAAAAAAGAATTAGAAAAAATAAACCCAAAGCTATTATTTGGATTAGGAGAAGTATATGAGTTGCGTGAAACTAAAAAAGAAAAAGATTTTTTAATCCGTAATATTATTATTTATAAACCATCCAGTAAACTAAAATCTATTGATTGGAGAAGTTATTCACTGCCAGAAAAAAAAACAAAAGAGCTGACTGATAGAACAAGCCTAATCATAACTCAAATAAACAAACTTATAAAAGCTAAAAAAAAAAAAAATCTAACTTCAGAAAAAAACATTAGTTCGAACAAAAAAAGTAATGATGCTAACAGATTAGAATCCTATATATATATTTTTCAGGTGTTAAAAAGAAGAAAGATTAGATTAATCCGTAAATCACATTTTTTGATACAATTTTTATTTCAAAGGATATACTTCTTAGGTATGATTAATATTCTTCGGATCGACACACAAGTTTTTCTTGAATCAACAACAAAAAAAGTTAAAAAATACATTTACACTATTTATATAAAAGCAAATCCCGCAAGAATTGATAAAAAAAAAAACACACAAATTCACTTTATAAAGTCACTTTCTAATATTAGTAATATTAAAAAATATTCAAAGAACTTACCTTCTTTGTCACAAGCATATGTATTTTACAAATTATCAAAAACCCACGTTATTAACTTAAGATCTGTTCTTCAATATCACGGAACACCCGTTTTAAAGAAAAACGAACTAACGGGATATTTTAGAACACAAGGAATATTTAGTTCTGAATTAAAAAAAAAAAAACTTCGTAATTCTAGACTGAATCAATGGAAAAATTGGTTAAGGGTTCATTATCAATATAATTTATCTAAAATTCAATGGTCTAACTTAGTAGCCCAAAAATGGCAAAATAGAGTTAATAAAGCCCCCCAAAAAGATTTAAACAAATGGTATTCATATGAAAAAGAAACTTATTCTCTATTACCAAATAAAAAAGAAAATTTTAAAAGACACTCTGAATATGACCTCTTCTCATCTAAATCTATTAATTATGAAGCTAAGAGGAACTCCTATAGTTATGTATCATCATTACACGTAAACAATACCGAAGATATTTCTTATAATTACAACATAGATAAACAAAAATTATTTGATGGGTTGGCAATTATACTTATCAAGAATTATCTAGGAAAAGATGCTATTATGGCTAAAAATCCGGATAGAAAATATGCGGATTGGAAAATTATCCATTTTAGTGTTAGAAAGAAGCTCACTAGTGAGGCTTGGATCCATAGCACCAGTAATAAACAGACTAGTCACGATCAAAAACAAAAAGTTGATAAAATGTATAAGAAATATCTTTTTTATCTCACAATTCATGAAGACATCAACCCCTTCAATAAAAAACAATTTGCTTGGATGGGAATGAATGAAGAAATACAAAGCAAGGCCATATCCGATTTTGAACTTTGGTTCTTCCCAGAAGTTATGTTACTTTATAATTCATATAAAATAAAACCCTGGGTCATACCCATAAAATTACTTTTTTTTTTTTTTCAGGGAAATGCACCGATTAGTACAAATAAAAACATCAATGAAAAAAAATATATTGAAGAAGATTATGCGGGATCAGTCATAAAAAACCATACAAAAAAAAAGCAAAACACAAGCGCTACAGAAACAGAATTAGATTTTTTCCTACAAAATAATTTGCTTATTCAATTTAGAAATGATTATTTTTTTAATCAACAACTAATCAATAATATCAAGGTATATTGTCTCCTGCTTAGACTGAGAAGCCCGCGAAAAGTTTTTATATCCTCTCTGCAACGAGGCGAAATTATTTTCAATATAATGCTGAGTCACAAGGATGTCCATATTCCCGAATTGGTGAAAGGAGGGGGGGTTAGCATCGAACCGGTTCGTCTGTCTGTCAAAACGAATGGACAATTTATTAGATATCAAAGCATAAGTATTTCATTGGTTCATAAGAATAAAGATCGCATTAATCAAAGATATGGTGATAAAAATAATTTTTTGAAATCCCTTACAAGACATCAAAAAATAACTAGAAATAGAGATAAAAACGATTATGCTTTGCTCGTTCCCGAAAATATTTTATCACCTAGACGTCGGAGAGAATTGAGAATTGTAATTTCATTCAATTCAAGAAAAGGGAAGGGTGCGGGTCTAAATCCCATACTTTGGGATGGAAAGAACGTAAAAAACTGTGTTAAATTTTTGGATACAAGCCCAAGTCTTGATCTTGATATAGATAAAAATAAATTAAAAAATTTTAAGTTCTTTCTGTGGCCCACTTATCGATTAGAAGATTTAGCTTGTATGAATCGCTATTGGTTTGATACCACTAATAGCAGTAGTTTCAGTGTGTTAAGGCTACATATGTATCCACAATATCCACAATTTGAAAATAGACGACGATAAATTTTGGCTAGATATCAGATATCAGGTAACATATCTAATATTTCAAAGCAAACTAATACATACATGTAGTATCTTACATTCCATGATAATTCGATCTATAAATAAAAAAATCAACGGAATTTTTTTTTTGAACTCTAACTTTTCTATTCCAATTTCAAATTGGATTAATCAGTGACTCATTTTTTTTGAGAAAATTAAGAGTAGATAACTTAATTTAGTATACCCGATTCAAATGGTTAGCATTATTCTTTTTTATTATTTCTGATCAGTAAAATTAACAATAAAAAAAATATCTTTAAACAATAAAAGGGGGAGCAATTTACGTTTTATGGTAAAAAATTCATTCATTTCAGTTTTTTTCCAAGAAAAAAAAGAAGAAAACCCGGGGTCTGTTGAATTTCAAGTATTAAGTTTCACTAATAAGATACGACGACTTACTTCACATTTGGAATTGCACAGAAAAGACTATTTATCTCAGAGAGGTTTACGTAAAATTCTGGGAAAACGTCAACGATTACTAGCTTATTTGTCAAAGAAAAATCGAGTACGGTATAAAGAATTAATTGGTCGGTTGGAAATTCGTGAGCCAAAAACTCACTAATTTAAATTTTAAAGAACTTTAATTATTTGATGTTCGATCTTGAATTTTTATTATTTTCGGCAATTCATGGAAGAATCAATCGGGGAAAAACCTATGAATGTACCAGCTACAAAAAAAGACCTCATGATAGTAAATATGGGTCCTCAGCACCCATCAATGCATGGTGTTCTTCGACTCATCATTACTCTAGATGGTGAAGATGTTATTGACTGTGAACCAATATTGGGTTATTTACACAGAGGAATGGAAAAAATAGCAGAAAACCGAACAATTATACAATATTTGCCTTATGTAACAAGGTGGGATTATTTAGCTACTATGTTCACAGAAGCGATAACCGTAAATGCACCAGAGCAGTTAGGAAATATTCAAGTACCGAAAAGAGCCAGCTATATCAGAGTAATTATGTTGGAGTTGAGTCGTATAGCTTCTCATTTGTTATGGCTCGGACCTTTTATGGCCGATATTGGGGCACAAACCCCTTTCTTCTATATTTTCAAAGAAAGAGAATTAGTATATGATCTATTCGAAGCTGCCACTGGTATGAGAATGATGCATAATTATTTTCGTATCGGAGGAGTCGCTGTTGATCTACCCCATGGCTGGATAGATAAATGTTTAGATTTCTGTGATTATTTTTTAACAGGGGTTGCTGAATATCAAAACCTTATTACACGAAATCCTATTTTTTTAGACCGAGTTGAGGGAGTAGGGATTATTAGCGAAGAGGAAGCAATAAATTGGGGTTTATCAGGACCAATGCTACGAGCTTCCGGAATAAAGTGGGATCTTCGTAAAGTTGATCATTATGAGTGTTATGACGAATTTAATTGGGAAATCAAATGGCAAAAAGAAGGGGATTCGTTAGCTCGTTATTTAGTACGAATCAGCGAAATGACGGAATCTATAAAAATTATTCAACAGGCTCTGGAAGGAATTCCAGGAGGGCCCTATGAGAATTTAGAAAACCGATGCTTTGATATAGTAAGGGATCCAAAATGGAATGATTTTGAATATCGATTCATTAGTAAAAAGCCTTCGCCCACTTTTGAATTGTCGAAACAAGAACTTTATGCGAGAATCGAAGCACCAAAGGGAGAGTTGGGTATTTTTTTGATAGGAGATCAAAGTGTTTTTCCTTGGCGATGGAAAATACGACCGCCAGGTTTTATCAATTTGCAAATTCTTCCTCAGTTAGTTAAAAGAATGAAATTGGCTGATATTATGACGATACTAGGTAGTATAGATATCATTATGGGAGAAGTTGACCGTTGAAATGATAATTGATAGAACAGAAATACAAGATATCAATTCTTTTTACAGATTGGAGTCTTTAAAGGAGATCTATGGGATCATATGGATGTTTATACCTATTTTGACTCTTGTATTGGGAATAACAATAGGTGTACTAGTAATTGTGTGGTTAGAAAGAGAACTATCCGCAGGGATACAACAACGTATTGGACCTGAATATGCCGGCCCTTTAGGAATTCTCCAAGCTATAGCAGATGGGACAAAACTACTTGTTAAAGAAAATATTATTCCATCTAGAGGAGATAGTGGTTTATTCAGTATCGGACCATCGGTAGCGGTCATATCAATTTTACTAAGTTATTCAGTAATTCCTTTTGGTTATCATCTTATCCTAGCTGATATAAATATCGGGGTTTTTTTATGGATCGCTATTTCAAGTATTGCTCCTATTGGACTTCTTATATCAGGATATGGATCAAATAATAAATATTCCTTTTTAGGTGGTTTACGAGCAGCTGCTCAATCCATTAGTTATGAAATACCATTAACTCTATGTGTGTTATCAATATCTCTACGTGTGATTCGTTGAGACATAAACTTTTGACTATTTCCGTTCTTTCGCGGAAAGCGTTGAATAGATAGTCTCCGTTTTTTGTTCATCGTTAGTGTTGATGAACTAAATCAGATAGTTCTATGAGTGAAAAAAAACAGCTTATAAGTTTGCAGTAAGAAGTCGAGCCTCATTTCCTATGTACCAGGATTAAGCAAAAGTAAATATAAGCAGTAGAGACTGTTTACCCCAAGATTGGTTGGTTGGGCATCATGGCTTGAAGCGGGTTCACAAGATCAACTGTATGGGATTTTCATTAGCGTTTGGCTATATTACCCGACTCCCATAACAGGCGATTGGGCAAAAATGAGTGGATGGTTAGAAACACCAAATTACACAAGGGATTAGTAATAGAGATTATTTAAATTATACAAAGGGCCGTTTCCGCATAAAAGGAAGACCAATTGGGGCTTTACGTTAGTAGAAATGATCAGGTAGTACTCCCCATGATTCCGATCCAGAGTATGCTCCTATCCACCGATTAAAGAAATTACTATCAAGAACGAAATAATCCTTTACTTTTTTTGAATCCACTTTTTAGAAACAAGAATAGGAACGAAAAAAGTAGAAAGTAGAAAGACTGCAATTACAATAAAAAATGAATAAAAAAAGAGAGAGAAAGATCTTTATTCTTTAATTTATATAGAAAGCAAATTCTTGGCATTATTTATGAACTAATGTAATATCTAATTCTTTTTCGTAATTGAAAAAGCTGGGTTCAAATATCTATGAATATTTATAGAAGGAGTATTTTATTGAAGGTTTAAGTTATTACTCAAAAAAACATTCTAAATTATTAAAGGATGAGATCAATTCAGAAGTACTTTTTTTTTATTATAGCAGACAGAATTCCATTGGTCTAATTCGGGACCTGTCAATAGATTTTTACTCGATCTAGAACATATCGCCATAAAGAATGCCGATCCGGTCCTTAGATTTCTTTGTGGTCCTGGAGGAGCCGTATGAGGTGAAAATCTCATGTACGGTTCTGTAATAGCGATGGGAACAGTGATGTTATCACCGACTATAATTATCTAACAGTTCAAGTACAGTTGATATAGTTGAGGCACAGGCAAAATATGGGTTTTGGGGATGGAATTTGTGGCGTCAACCTATCGGGTTTATCGTTTTTATAATTTCCTCCCTAGCAGAATGTGAGAGATTACCCTTTGACTTACCAGAAGCAGAGGAAGAATTAGTAGCGGGTTATCAAACTGAATATTCTGGTATCAAATTTGGTTTATTTTATGTTGCTTCTTATCTAAATCTACTAGTTTCTTCATTGTTTGTAACAGTTCTTTACTTGGGTGGGTGGAATCTCTCTATTCCGTACATGTTTATTCCTGAACTATTTGAAATAAATAAAGTCGGTGGCGTCTTTGGAACCACAATTTTTCTCTTTATTACATTAGCTAAAACATATTTGTTCTTGTTTATTCCTATCACAACAAGATGGACTTTACCTAGGTTAAGAATGGACCAATTATTAAACCTTGGATGGAAATTTCTTTTACCTATTTCTCTAGGTAATCTATTATTAACAACTTCTTCCCAACTCCTTGCACTGTAAATACACTATCACGACCTGTCCCAAACAAGAGAAAAAAAAATTCGATATATTCACGATATGTTCCCCATGGTAACCGGGTTCATGAATTATGGTCAACAAACAGTCCGAGCTGCAAGGTACATTGGTCAAAGTTTTATGATTACCTTATCGCACGCAAATCGTTTACCTGTAACTATTCAATATCCTTATGAAAAATTAATCACATCGGAACGTTTCCGCGGTCGAATCCACTTTGAATTTGATAAATGCATTGCTTGTGAAGTATGTGTTCGTGTATGTCCTATAGATTTACCTGTTGTGGATTGGAAATTGGAAACGAATATTAGAAAGAAACGATTGCTTAATTACAGTATTGATTTCGGAATCTGTATTTTTTGTGGTAATTGCGTTGAGTATTGTCCAACAAATTGTTTATCAATGACTGAAGAATATGAACTTTCTACTTATGATCGTCACGAATTGAATTATAATCAAATAGCTTTGGGTCGTTTACCAATGCCAGTAATTGACGATTACACAATTAGAACAATTTTGAATTCGCCTCAAAGAAAAAATACGTCAACCCCATGATTTAAAAATTTTAGTTTTTTTTTCCTTGGTCAATAACTACAATCGAAATCCCAACTATTAATTAGTTGATGAGAATCGAGGCGTCATTTGGAGTTAAAATCGAGTGATATATCATCTATCAGTAATTTTTTTAACATATATAGCTCCCATTTAAAATTTATTATTCTGATAAAAAACGAGATTGATTCAATTATTGGATACACATCAATCCACACTCATTAGAATTTCTTAGCATTTAGAATTAAATTCATAAAAACATATAATAAAAAAATAGGGTCCATTTCCTGGTCAGGTCAATAAGATCATGAAAAATTTTTTATTTATTTCTTATTTTACATAAAATGGATTTACCCGGATCAATACATGATTTTCTTTTAGTCTTTCTAGGATTGGTTATTATATTAGGAGGTTTAGGGGTGGTATTACTTACTAATACAATTTATTCTGCCTTTTCATTGGGATTGGTTCTTGTTTGTATATCTTTATTATATATTTCATCAAACTCCCATTTTATAGCGGCCGCACAGCTCCTTATTTACGTGGGAGCTATAAATGTTTTAATCATATTTGCTGTGATGTTTATGAATGGTTCAGCATCTTACAACGATTTTACTCTTTGGACCGTTGGGGATGGGGTGACTGCGATGGTTTGTGCAAGTATTTTTGCTTCACTAATTACTATTATTACAGATACGTCATGGTACGGTATTATTTGGACTACAAGATCAAACCAGATTATAGAACAAGATTTTTTAAGTAATAGTCAACAAATTGGGATTCATTTATCAACAGATTTTTTCCTTCCATTTGAACTCATTTCCATAATTCTTTTAGTTGCTTTGATAGGTGCAATTGCTATGGCTCGTCAGTAATAAATCGTTCGAACTAGCATAGTAATCAAAATAAAACGTTGTTGCGTGTTTCAATTCTATCAAAATCGAAAATTTTTTGTCAATATATTCTAACAATAAACTCTATTTATTTGATTTCTTTGTTCCACACTTGTTAGTTGCGTACTGTTTATATTCTAGTTAATAGAATCGGTTGAATTCTTGTTCATCTTGAAATGCATCGATATTGATAAGGGGTTGATCAATGATGATCGAACATGTACTTATTTTGAGTGCCTATTTATTTTCTATAGGTATATATGGATTGATCACGAGTCGAAATATGGTTAGAGCCCTTATGTGTCTTGAACTTATACTGAATGCAGTGAATATAAATTTCGTAACATTTTGCGATTTTTTTGATAGTCGTCAATTAAGAGGAGACATTTTCTCAATTTTTGTTATCGCTATTGCAGCGGCTGAAGCGGCGATTGGACCAGCAATTGTTTCATCAATTTATCGTAACAGAAATTCTACTCGTATCAACCAATCGAATTTGTTGAATAAATAAGATTAATCATAGAAAGATAAATATCCCTCAAATGAAGGTTTTTACTATTTTTCTATATAAATTACAAATTCTAATATTAAAAAATTCCAATTAGGAGGTATGATGCATAATCTATGATTATGGGCATGCTTGCGAAAACGTAACGTAATAAATCAAAGTATCTTGGCCCCTCTATCCTCTCTCATGAGCCGATCCAGAAGTAGATTAATTATAAAAATTCTGGTAAATCATTGATTCATCTGGTGTCTAAATATATGATTCATTTTACAAGTTTACTAGATCGAAAATTTATGGCGTTTAAAAATTAATAGATCCAATGTCACACTCAGTAAAGATTTATGATACATGTATAGGGTGTACTCAATGTGTCCGAGCCTGCCCCACAGATGTATTAGAAATGATACCTTGGGAGGGATGTAAAGCGAAACAAATCGCTTCTGCTCCCAGAACAGAAGACTGTGTAGGTTGTAAGAGATGCGAATCTGCCTGTCCAACCGATTTCTTGAGTGTTCGAGTTTATTTATGGCATGAAACAACTCGTAGCATGGGTCTAGCTTATTGAGATGTTTCATAAAACTCCACGGGAATCCAGTTGATTTTTTTTTACCGACAAAAACCCGTACTCAATAAAAAAAAAAATCTATTAAAATTTATTGAGTACGGGTTTTTGTGTCTTTTTTGTCCAAGTGTATCTTGTCTTTACCACGA